GTTGTTTGGTCAAGTAACGGAAACTCAATCAAATTCATAACTGTCTCAATGTAATCTTTTCCTTCCTTTTTTTTTATTGTCTGAATACTCAGTTAAGACCATTCCAACGCTCCTTTTCGCCATGCATAAACTGAACCCACAATTGGGATAAGCACGAAAATTAAAGCTTCGATAAATACGGATACACCCAATACATCGAAACTCATTGCCCATGGATAAAGAAAGACCGTTTCAACATCAAAAACAACAAAAACTAGAGCAAACATGTAATAGCGGATTCGGAATTGTAACCAAGCGTCCCCCATAGGTTCTATGCCCGATTCATAACTAGAGAGCTTCTCGGGTCCTTCACTAACACTAACCGGGGCTAAAACTCCTGAAATTACAAATGCCAAGATAGGAATAACGCTTGATATTATTAGAAATGCCCATAAAATATCATATTCGTGAAGCAGAAACATAAATGTACTCCTATTAATGTGGAATATGCTGAATTATTCGAGTTGGCATTGTCAATTCATCCAGAACTTGTTTTCCTAGGTGAAACAAGAATTGATTTTAATCAAATCAAAGTGCATAGTTCAGAGGTTGTTTGCTGTGTGGCATGTCTTGTTTAGAGATTCATCCAACGGAATCGGGATTCCGTTTTTGATTTCGATTATATTTAGATATGGTGTAGACATAAGGCGTTCGTACACAAACAAAACTCTCTCACTTTGTCTCGCTTTCTCTATTCTCTAGAAAAAAAATAGATATAAGATATAAAAAATATTAAATAATAAAATTCTAAATAATAAAAGAAATTTAATTAAATAGTAAAATATACTAATATAACCTAATAGAATATTCTATTACTAATGTATTCTAATGAATAGTAATACTATAACTATGTTTCATAATTTTGAAACGTAATACTATGGTTTTTTCTTGATATTTCCTTATATTTATTTCTTTGTATTTTCTATTTTAGTGTATTTTCTATATAAGAAATATATATTTCTTATATAGAAAATATGTAATCTTATATATATTATATGTAAATATATAATGTTATTTAATGTATAAATAATAAAATGAAATAAGATATAGTTATTATCAAAACCGAACAAAACCGAAAAAATTTTTGGGGTCAAAAATGTCTAGGGATTCCTAACATATTCGAAGTATTCTTTTCATTAAAATACAGGTAAAGGATCGTCGTTGCTTCTATTGATTTTATACAAATACGAATACGTAAACACAATCTAATGCATCCAACGATTATATTTTCTTTCTTTTTCTTGTCCTAGATTTGACAGATACTGATCTGATTAGATCCATTGGAATGAATTATTGTTTTTATTTTCTGGTCCCTATGTATTTACATGAATATGTGGTAATGCTTTCATTTCATTTCTATGAAACAACCAACGGTCTGGTCTGTTCAGTCTATAAACAAGTACTAATGAGGAAATGAAAACTATACTAAACAAAAATAGAATGTCTATACAAAAATAGACAAATAGAATGTATTAGGGCTATACGGACTCGAACCGTAGACCTTCTCGGTAAAACAGATCAAACTGATTATTATCGAAATGATTCGAACTGTTTCAAAGACCCAACATGCATTTTTTTTGTTGCATTGGGCTCTTTCATCAACTGATGTAAAGATCAGTTAGTCCACCATATCTTTTCTTTACAGGAAGATAATGAGCTGGCTCCATGTGCTCTGATTCATTATTTGTATTCAGATCTAGTAGCAATACCAAAGTGTTTCAAAGAAGGGTTACCTTGACTTAGGTCTGCTTTCGGCTTAGATCAACCTAAGTTAAATGGAGTCTCTATCGTTCCGCTGCAAGAGTCGAATATGAGACTTCATACACCTTAAAGTTCATAGGACGAAAAGAGGTTTTTTTTTTTGAAGCCCTTATACTCATTATGCCTAGCATTGAATGGGCTGGGTATTTCCCTTATCAACTATCAAATCAATGACGGGTTCTATTTGATTTGGCACCAAAATTCGCACCAAAATCGGACCGAACCAAATATTTGTCAGGCTATTGTTCTCTCGAATCTATGGAGTAAGACATTGATTTTTCAATAAGATGAATTATGTTCACTGCATAATAAGCTCCCTTGAAAAGCATTGGCGCACGTGTAAACGAGGTGCTCTACCTAACTGAGCTATAGCCCTTGTCATAGACATCTTAACATATAGATAATTTCTTGTCAAGATGGATATTCCCTAATCCCACATGATAACTCTCTGATCCGTTTACTGTTAACAGATTGGTATTGCTTAGAAATTATATTCTATCTATAATCCCCGGGGTGATGGGTCTTCTTTTGCGGTGATAAATTACCTACTTAACTCAGTGGTTAGAGTATTGCTTTCATACGGCAGGAGTCATTGGTTCAAATCCAATAGTAGGTAGAACTTATTAGATACCGGAGTCAATGCAATGGTATCTAATAAGTTTTTCTACCCATCTTCTTTTTTTCGTTGTATCAGATTAGA